TCGTTGGTTTTTTATTTAGGGTTAGGATTAAAAAGCAAGGGACCACCCCCTAGTATGAACTAATAACTAGATAACTAATAACCAGCTCATTGCTTCGTATTATCTAGATCCAAGGAACCGGTCACTATATGATCGATATATCAATCATATTGTTGTAGCAACTGAAATCTTACATAAAAGACAAGTCAATCAGATTCTAAGTGAAGCAAAAACAAAGGGATATGGATAGGTGGAGGGGTGAGAGAAAGAAAGAAAAAGAATAGCAATGATATATGATTCCAATATGTATGGTCTATGAACTATCTCAAAAAAGGCAGTGTAATAAAGCATTAATACGTATTTGATTCGTCCATAATTAATAATGAATTAGATGAATATGAATCCAATTCATAAGAAAAAATTATAAAGAGCATCAAGTCAATAAAGACTGAGTAGATTGATTTGGGAACAATTTTTATTAGGAGCTCCATTGCAGAGTTTGGGCCTAGCCATTAATCGAGAACGAGAAGCAATGGGAACGACGGAACCCGTGACTGTGTAAGATTCCTTGAAAACGAATCCTAATGATTCATTGGGTGGGATGGCGGAACGAGCCAAGAACCAATTCTATTCTGTTAGGTTATGGGATGCCCCTACGAATGAAAGGTGATGTTAAAAGGGCAAATATTCGCCCGCGAAAGCCTTATTGCTAAGTTTTGGGCGATTGAATAAAGGTAAAAATAAAGATTCATTAATTTAAGACAATTCTTTTAAATTAAATATAATTCTATTTTTTTTTTTTATTCTATTATATATTATAAAGAAAATAATAGAATCGAAATCTATTTATACTTTTATATACGAGCAAGATATAACAATTCCTACGTGACAGATTCGATCTCAAAAAATTCCATGATGTATTATTTTATTCAGTAAATACAAATAAATATCTGTAATATTATTTAATTGTTTCATTCGCGAGGAGCTGGATGAGAAGAAACTCTCATGTCCGGTTCTGCAGTAGAGATGGCATTGAGAAACAACCATCAACTATAACCCCAAAAGAACCAGATTTCGTAAACAACATAGAGGAAGAATGAAGGGAATATCTTATCGAGGCAATCGAATTTGTTTCGGCGGATACGCCCTTCAGGCACTTGAACCCGCTTGGATCACATCTAGACAAATAGAAGCGGGGCGACGAGCCATGACAAGATATGCGCGTCGTGGTGGAAAAATATGGGTACGTATATTTCCAGACAAACCTGTTACAGTAAGGCCTACCGAAACACGTATGGGTTCGGGGAAAGGATCTCCCGAATATTGGGTATCCGTCGTTAAACCGGGTCGAATACTTTATGAAATGGGTGGAGTATCAGAAATTGTAGCCAGAGAAGCTATTTCTATAGCTGCGTCCAAAATGCCTATACGAACTCAATTCGTTATTGTGGAATAGGGGTATGAAACGAAAAGGAAGGGGCCTTGTGATGAAAAAAAACCGCAATTTCTTGATTTCTATTTCTGGACAAACAATATTTCTTCTTTTTTTCTTCGCGCTTTGAAAGAAAAACAAAAAAAGAAGAAAAAAATAATAATAATAATATGATTCAACCTCAGACCTATTTAAATGTAGCGGACAACAGCGGGGCTAGAGAATTAATGTGTATTCGAATCATAGGAGCTAGTAATCGTCGATATGCTCATATTGGCGACGTTATTGTTGCTGTAATCAAAGAAGCAGTGCCCAATATGCCTCTACAAAGATCAGAAGTAATCAGAGCTGTAATTGTACGTACATGTAAAGAACTCAAACGTAACAATGGTATGATAATCCAATATGATGACAATGCAGCAGTTGTCATTGATCAAGAAGGAAATCCAAAAGGAACTCGAGTTTTTGGTGCGATCGCTCGGGAATTGAGACAGTTGAATTTTACTAAAATAGTCTCATTAGCTCCTGAGGTATTATAAATACTAATAGACGAGAACATAATCATAATATAGATAAGTAGGTCAGGTCATCTAAAATAATAGGCTATCTGAAATAGTAGGGTATCTAAATAAGATTAATTTAATTAGTAGAATGCATTAGTAGATTGTTTCTCACGCATATACCTTAAATAAGAAAAAAAAAAAAGAATAAAAAAAGCAGAGCATGTTGATTATATAAAAACTCGGGGGCACCTATAATTATAGTTCATCATGGGTAGGGACACTATTGCTGAAATAATAACTTCTATACGAAATGCTGACATGGATAAAAAAGGAACGGTTCGAATAGCATCTACAAATATCACCGAAAACATTGTTAAAATACTTCTGCGAGAGGGCTTTATCGAAAATGTGAGAAAACATCGAGTAAGCAAGAAATTTTTCTTGGTTTCAACTCTGCGACATAGAAGGAATAGAAAAGGGCCATATAGAACTGTTTTAAAACGTATCAGCCGACCCGGCCTACGAATCTATTCCAACCATCAACGAATTCCTAGGATTTTAGGAGGAATGGGTATTGTAATTCTTTCTACTTCTCGAGGTATAATGACAGATCGAGAGGCTCGACTAGAAGGAATCGGAGGAGAAATTTTGTGTTATATATGGTGATCTTTCTGGTATCCGAATTGCATCCGTAACTTCCTCTTTGTTTTGTGAAAAAAAAAAAAAGAGAAAAGGCGGGTTGTCTAATATCACTCCTCCTCCATTAGTTGATAATTCAAGGGGGTTACCTGGAATGAAAGAACAAAAATGGATTCATGAAGGTTTAATTACTGAATCACTTCCCAATGGGATGTTTCGGGTTCGTTTAGATAATGAAGATCTGATTCTAGGTTATGTTTCAGGAAGGATCCGACGTAGTTTTATACGGATACTGCCAGGCGATAGAGTCAAAATTGAAGTAAGTCGTTATGATTCAACCAGGGGACGCATAATTTATAGACTCCGCAACAAAGATTCGACCGACTAAGCGGCTTTTTCAACATCCCTCTCGTGCGGATGCAATTGGAGGTTCAAAATTTCAAGAGACTTATTTTCTTCCAAGGAGTAGATTCGAAATTAAGGTAAGGAATTACAAATATGAAAATAAGGGCCTCCGTTCGTAAAATTTGTGAAAAATGTCGACTGATCCGCAGGCGGGGACGAATTATCGTAATTTGTTCCAACCCAAGGCATAAACAGAGACAGGGATAATCTTTCTTAAAAGGGACTCTCAAAAGGACCCAATACACAAATAAAGGATCTGTTTTGACATGAAATGGATATTTCCGTATATCTCTGACTCATACTCATATTTATGAGATGATAAAATATGACAAAAACCATACCAAGAATTGGCTCGCGTAGGAATGGACGTATTGGCTCACGTAAGAATGGACGTCGAATACCAAAAGGAGTTATTCATGTTCAAGCAAGTTTTAACAATACCATTGTAACGGTTACAGATATACGGGGTCGGGTAGTTTCTTGGTCCTCGGCCGGTACTTGTGGCTTCAGGGGCACAAGAAGAGGGACGCCATTTGCTGCTCAAACCGCAGCCGCAAATGCTATTCGTACAGTAGTAGATCAGGGTATGCAACGAGCAGAAGTCATGATAAAAGGTCCTGGTCTTGGAAGAGATGCAGCATTACGAGCCATTCGTAGAAGTGGTATACTATTAAGTTTTGTCAGAGACGTAACCCCTATGCCACATAATGGATGCAGGCCTCCTAAAAAAAGACGTGTATAGAAATAAAATAAGAGTTGAACGGATTTCAAGAGAAATAAATGATTCAATAATCTGATCAAATAATATTATTATGCTTCGAGAGAAAGTAGCAGCATCTACTCGGACACTACAGTGGAAGTGTGTTGAATCAAGAGCAGACAGTAAGCGTCTTTATTATGGACGTTTTCTTTTGTCTCCGCTTATGAAAGGGCAAGCCGATACAATAGGCATTGCGATGCGAAGGGCTTTGCTTGGAGAAATAGAAGGAACATGTATCACACGCGCAAAATCTGAAAAGATACCACATGAATATTCTACCATAGTAGGTATTGAAGAATCAGTACATGAAATTTTAATGAATTTGAAAGAAATTCTATTGAGAAGTAATCTATATGGAACTCGCGACGCGTATATTTGTGTAAAGGGTCCTGGATATGTAACTGCTCAAGACATCATCTCACCGCCTTCTGTGGAAATAGTTGATACTACACAGCATATAGCTAGCCTGGTGGAACCAATTGATTTGTGTATTGGATTACAAATCGAGAGGAATCGCGGATATCGTATGAAAACACCAAAAAACGCTCAAGAAGGAAGTTATCCTATCGATGCTGTATTCATGCCTGTTCGAAATGCAAATCATAGTATTCATTCTTATGGGAATGGGAATGAAAAACAAGAGATACTTTTTCTTGAAATATGGACGAATGGAAGTTTAACTCCTAAAGAAGCACTTTACGAGGCCTCCCGTAATTTGATTGATTTATTTATTCCTTTTCTACATGCAGAAGAACAAGACACAAATTTAGAGGACAATCAAAAAAGGGTTACTTTGCCCTTTTTTACTTTTCATGATGGGTTGGATAAACTAAGAAAAAACAAAAAAGAAATCGAATTGAAATGTATTTTTATTGACCAATTAGAATTGCCTTCCAGGACCTATAATTGCCTCAAAAGGTCCAATATACATACATTATTAGACCTCTTGAATAAGAGTCAAGAAGACCTTATGAAAATTGAATATTTTTGCATAGAAGATGTAAGACAGATATTGGGCATCCTACAAAAACATTTCGTAATAGATTTACCTAAGAATAAGTTTTGAATTTGAAATCCGTTGGAATAATTTAATTTTTTGTTTTAATTTAGATTATTATTCTAAATAGAAAGAAAAATAAAATTGGTTTGGAATCTTCAGCACGATCCGTATATTGAGAAAAGATCCAAAATGAAATGGAATAGATGTATCTAGGGACTAGTCGCTTCGAAGGGACTAGTCCCTAGATACATACGTTGTGGTATTTTATTTCACGGTGGAATC